TTAAAGCTTCCATAAAAGCTAGACTAAGCAATAAAGTACCTCGTATTTTACCCTCTGCTTCTGGTTGTCTCGCAATACCCTCTACAGCTTGGCCTGCAGCAGTACCTTGACCAACTCCGGGTCCAATAGAAGCAAGTCCTACAGCCAATCCAGCAGCAATAACGGAAGCGGCAGAAATCAGTGGATTCATGGTAAGTTCCTCGCACAAAAAAAAAAAAAATGGTTAATGATACAATCAACCAATGAATTATTACTTAATTTTATCATTAAGTTTGATCATTAAGATCTATTGGGTCGGAGTAACTAAAAACTAATGATAATATTACTGAATCGTCAGAACTACTTCGATATCTCGTTTTTTGTTTCTACCCATGATGAAGTTTTTGTAAATCCATATACATACGGCTCTAGTTATTGCATTTCTTTCTTTCCAACCATTCTTTCATTCCATCCTTCGTTCTTTACTCTTCTATATCCTTGAGTTCATCTGTTTTTTCATCCAATCCACAATCACAAATGAAACAGAAGAAAGGACTTGACTTATCTTGTAATCCATCTAATCTAAATGCAGTAAACTGCAATCAAATCAATATATGCAATCATCAATATATGCAATCATCAATATATGCAATGGATATCAATATGATCGATATCAACGATATCAATATATCAATATAACGATATCAATATGTATATCAATACATATATATATATATTTTTTATTTATTTTGCTATATATATTGCTATCTATATATATTGCTATATATATTACATATATATAGCATATAGTTAGATATATATATAGTTAGTTAGTATATAGGTAAGGCATAAGGACTTCTATTTATATATAGATAGGACTATATAACTAGTGAATATCTAATATTACATATACATATTACATATACATTTCTTTCTTCCATAACGTAAACTGGCCACATTTTATATTGAATCGGATTATAGAATCATTCCTCGAAACCCACACAAAAAGCGGCTAGACTTATAGACATTACATACATCTAGTGTGACCTCCCCAACCCATCCCTTTTTTTTTTTTACAATTCCGTAATATCGTTCATCTTCTCTCCTACGACTCTAGGTCATATATTCATACGTATTTATATCTATTATGTTCTCCTTCTCCAACCAAGCAGATTATCTTGGACCATGCATGAATTGGGATAAGCTAAAAAAAAAAGACTATTTCGAAAACTAGTCAATGATGACCCTCCATGGATTCACCTATATAAGCCGCGGCTAACGTTGCAAAAATAAGAGCTTGAATACCACTTGTAAATAATCCAAGAAACATGACAGGTATAGGAACTACTGAAGGGACTAAAGAAACAAGAACAACAACTACTAATTCATCAGCCAATATATTCCCGAAAAGTCGAAAACTAAGAGATAGGGGTTTTGTGAAATCTTCTAGGATGTTAATTGGTAAAAGTATTGGAGTTGGTTTGATGTATTTCTCGAAATAACCCAACCCTTTTTTGGTAAGACCTGCATAAAAATATGCCACTGACGTGGGTAAAGCTAAAGCAACAGTAGTATTTATATCATTCGTGGGCGCAGCTAACTCCCCATGAGGTAACTGTATGATTTTCCAAGGTAAAAGGGCACCTGACCAATTAGAAACAAAAATAAATAGGAACATAGTTCCAATAAAAGGAACCCAAGGTCCATATTCTTCTCCAATCTGGGTTTTGCTCAAGTCTCGAATAAATTCAAGGACATATTCAAAGAAATTCTGACCGTCGGTCGGAATGGTTTGTGGATTCCGAACAGCTATGATGGCTGAACCTAACAAGATAGCAATTACGACCCAAGAAGTGATAAGTACTTGGGCATGGATTTGTAAACCTCCTATTTGCCAATAGAAATGTTGGCCTACTTCTACACCCGATATATCGTATAACCCCTTGAGTGTTTTAATGTAACATGGTATAACATTCATATTGTCCTCTGATAGAAATTGAACTTCAAAAAAGGAATTAGTTTGATTCAACCATTTCTTTCTCAACTCACCAACTTGAATCATTAATCATATATTTAGGATACCAAGAAATCACATAACATCATAATATATATCAATATCCCCAGTTCTTTTTTTTTCTATTTTTAAAAATTCAAAAAAAAGTAACCGATCCAATAAATCTATGGAGTTGCCCAATAATTAACATTAACTAATTTTATTATTCTTAATCTTAATCATAATCAACGATTTCTTATATAGCTAGAACGACCTTCACAAATTGCGGATACTAATTTGTTAAGAATCAATCGAATTGAAGCTATAGCGTCATCGTTGGCTGGAATCGAAATATCTGCAAGATCTGGGTCACAATTTGTATCGATTAAACAAATCGTTGGAATCCCCAAAATGGCACATTCTCGAAGAGCCGTATATTCTTCTTGCTGATCAACGATGATCACAATATCAGGCAATCCCGTCATATATTTGATCCCACCGAGATATGTTTGCAAGGTAGATAATTTTCTCTTCAACATTGCTGCATCTCTTTTGGGGAGACGGTTGAGTTTCCCCATCTTTTCTTCTGCTCTTAAGTCCCTGAACTTATAAAGTCTCGTTTCCGTAGTGGACCAATTCGTTAACATACCACCGAGCCATTTTTGATTAATAAAATGAGACCGAGCCCTTATTGCAGCTGATGCTACTGAATCCGATGCTTTATTTTTGGTACCGACGATTAAGAAGTTTTTTCCCCTACTTGCTGCATCAAAAACTAAATCACAGGCTTCTGATAAAAAACGAGCAGTTCTAGCGAGATTTGTAATATGAATACCTTTACGCTTTGCAGAAATGTAAGGGGCCATTCTAGGATTCCATTTCTTAGTACCATGACCAAAATGAACTCCTGCTTCCATCATCTCTTCCAAATTGATGTTCCAATATCTTCTTGTCATTTTTTCCCACACTTCCTTTTTGTTTTTTCTTTTTCGTATTATTAACAAAGAGACGAGGTACCTTGAAATAAATAATTGTTCCGATGGAACCTTCTACCGGGGATTGACCATTGATACACGGCACAAACCATAATTTTTTTTAATTACTTATTTTTTTTATTACCAAATCAATAATCAGACCAGTATAGTTAAAAGATAGTTAAAGTGAAAATGAACCCGCTCTTAGGAATCATTAAATCGCATAAATGATTGTTCTGATGTCTCATGTAAATTTGTCTCATGGAAATTGTTTGTCGCGTAAGAACAAAATAATTCTCTATGGTGTAACAAAATATCTCTCATTTCCAACTCGAATAGATTTTTTCTTTTGATTTCCAAATAAATGTTTTTGTCTTGCCTTGAACGGTGCACAAATTTTTGGAATCCGGTACCAACAGGTATAATCCCCCCCAGAACAACGTTCTCTTTCAGGCCTTTCAACCAATCAATACGACCTCGTAGAGCAGCTTTTGCTAAAACTCGAGCGGTTTCTTGAAAACTTGCTTCGGATATGAAACTTTGAGTATTCAGAGACGCTCTTGTTATTCCCAATGAGATTGCCCGATAACAGATTGATTCGTCCAAAGCGCGCCCTGCTCGTTCCGCTCGCAACAATCCGATTAATTCTCCAGGCGAAAAAACATTAGACATTCCATCTTCTGAAACCAACACTTTTGATGTTACTTGACGTACAATAATCTCTATATGTCTATTATGGATCTGTACCCCCTGGGATCGATAAACCTTTTGGATCTTATTAACCAAAGAGATACGACTTTGGGCTATGGTTAGCTCAGCTCCAATCAAAAACCCCCAGGGGATCCCAAGAATTCTTGGTATACGCTCGTTCCAACCTTCAACTCTCCTTTCGAGGTTCATCGATATTGAATCAATCGAACGCACTTCTAAGATTTGTTCTACTTTTGGAAGACCTTGCGTTATGTCACCAGATCTCGATTTTTCATATATAAATGTAACTAATGTATCTCCTTCGTAAAGGATTTTCCCATAATGACCATGAACAGTTGCTCCAGGAGTAGCCAAATAAGACTTAGCCGATCTTATAACTAAAAAGTCGACATTAACAATTAAAATTTGACCAGATTTTTTTACGTGTGGTTCGTATTTAAATAGACATACATTTTCACAAATAAATTGTCCAAGGCTAATTTTGATCGATGTCTCTTCACAATAATCATGATGGAGAAAGCACCAATTCAAATGGAATGGGTTCAAAACGATGTTACTGCATAGATCGGGATTATAAATCCTCCTATTTTCATCTATTAAACAGTATTTAAGTACTTGAAGTACTTGGAAAATCTGTTTCAAATTGTCAAGTAGCAAATATTTCTTTAACACGATCTGATTATGAGTTATTAAATGGTAAGATGAATAAAAATTCGATATTTTAGGTACAATAGCGCCTAAGGGACCTAAATAATCCCTAATTGGAATTAGGGGATCCGATTCTTTTGTCACATTGTTATATTTCGAACTATTGAATGGACCAATTCGAGAACAATTGGATGATGACAAAATTAGCAAAGATTGGCATTCCTTATTTCGATTCAACAACATACCAATAGTTCCTTGATGTTGGCTAAGTGATTGAATCTTCGCCTTGGAATAAAAAGGATTGATATTGGTGCAATCTAATCCATTATCGGGAATCAATCCGGAACTTGCCCTATCATACCTTTTTCCGGTATACGAAATAGTGGACTTGACTAACTCAATTCTTATGAAATCGCGAATTAGATCATTTGCCCTTACCTCAACAAAGGAAGCATGAACCTCTTCTATAGAACCATTTTGTTCTTGGTCCCAATTCAATACTAAGCAAGTCCGAACTAATTGAATACTTGTGTGATAAATTCCTCGAATTGACTTGCCATTTCCATAAAGGATATAATTGACAACTCTAAATTGGACATTATCCTTTTCCTGCAAGATATCACGAGGGAAAAGTGTTGCTAAATTTATCCCATCGGATATTTCATATGTGACTACGGGTCGAACCAAAACAAAAT